GATTATCTAATAAATCACTTAATGAAAGTAGATTATCTTCCCATTCATTTCAAAACTTCCATGATCTCTTCCCGAACCAAACATGAATCTTTCGATTCATTTGGCTCTCACGCTCAATTACTTATGTACTTATGGAGTATTCCCTTATCTTTTTTTTAATGTAATGAGCCTATCCTCTTCTGTTCGTATTCCAACATATAGAAACTGATCATTGATCCAAGACCCTAATATTCGGAGGACTCTTCCGACCAGACAAAAAATCTGTAATTACCAGCAAAGTTGTTTCTTTTTTTTATTTATTAATTGAATTTTCTTCAAATCCAAAAAATTCTTCTTATTTTACTTTATACATAGGTTGTCGATTCAGCATTGGATAAAAAAAGGACGGGGTGCCTATTTTTCCAGTAAATGGTTCAAATCATTTTTTTATCGCTATGAGTGTTCTATATCGGATAAATTGGAGCTATTCATTTTGAATATTCATTTTGAAACCATCTTCATACTAACTAACATAGTGGTAGAAAGAGTACCAATGTAGCGCCTGGACTTCAAACAATTTAGCTTTAACCATGTTAAGGGTCCCACATTATTGGTTGATCGAGAATCAAAGTTGATTTACCAATGAGTCACGAAATGCTATGGTTCGTAATATGATTTCTTAATTTATTCAGAAGTAATTCGCGAGATCGTGCACCTTTCTTTCCTAGTTATAAAAAAAGGAAAGTGCAGCTGGTTGGATCCAGCCTATTCTTGAAATAAACAACTCGCACACACTCCCTTTCCAAAAAAGATCAGTACACCAAGTACTATACTTAGATTTATTGGATTTGTTGCTAAAATATCGGTATTAAACCCGAAACTCCCGGCGGATGGCCAGTGACCCAAGGAAACGAAAGAATCGGTTACATTTTTCATATGATCTCCTCTTATAGATAGGACTAACAAAATCGAACAGAGTTCTTTATTTATTTTTTTGTATTATTATTTGTATTACTTTAGCCCCTTTTTGATTTGATTGATTTGTTGATTAATTTCCTTATTTCATTTCTCAATATATTTAATTATTCAATTTTGAAATTAGTCAATTATTATTTCAATTTTATTTTGTTGCAACGCTTCCTAAAAAAAGGGGTTTCCATTGGACTAAGAACGGGAAGGAAGAAAGCGAGTGGATCTGCAAATTTCCTCATCCTCAAATCAGTCCTTCCCACAGGGTATTGTCTCAATGAATAAGTGATTGTCGGAATAAAATCTTGATAGAATTCGAAAAAGCAAGCGGCAAGTCCAAGGCAATAAAAAAAAAAAGAAAAGGCCGTTCACATTTCTAGGATTAAACAAAAGGATTCGCAAACAAAAGCGCTAATGCCACGACCAGTCCATAAATTGTTAAAGCTTCCATAAAAGCCAGACTAAGCAATAAAGTACCTCGTATTTTACCCTCTGCCTCTGGTTGTCTCGCGATACCTTCTACGGCTTGGCCCGCAGCAGTACCTTGACCAACTCCAGGTCCAATAGAAGCAAGCCCTACGGCCAATCCAGCAGCAATAACGGAAGCGGCAGAAACCAGTGGATTCATGGTAAGCTCCTTGCACAAAAAGAAAGAAATGGTTAATGATACAATCAACCAATGAATTATGACTTATTATTTATTCCATTACTAAGATCCATCCAGTCGAAGTAACTAAGAACTACGACTTGAAGTAATGAGATTATTGAATCATCAGAACTACTTCGATATCTCGTTTTTAGTTCCTATCCATGAAGTCTTTATCAATCCATAAGGCTCTAGTTCTTCCATTTCTTTGTTTGAAACCATTCTTTCAATTCTTCGCTTTTCTCTTCTATATGCTTGATTTCATCTGTTTATTCATTCGTCACAGACGAAACAGAAGGACTTTTATTGGAATCCCCATCTAAATTCACAGTGGGATGGGAAAGGAAATAAGATATATGGATAGTTCATATATAACTAGTCAATATCTAATATCACATATACATATATTTCTTCCATAACGTAAACCAACCATTCACATCTTATATTCTATATTCATATTCAACCAGATTCAAAATTATTCTTTGAAACATACACAAGAGTTGACTTATAGCCATTACATTACATATATTCGATCCCCCCCCCCCTTTTTTCATTCCTAACATCGTAATCTTTTTTGCTACTACACTAGATCATATATACCGGATTTGTATTATTTGTATCTATTATGTTCCAAAATAGCTTAGCTTATCTTCAGCCGCCCATACATTGTGTTGGGATAAACTTAAAAAAGAATACTATTTTGAAAGCTAATCAATGATGACCTTCCATGGATTCGCCTATATAAGCCGCGGCTAAAGTTGCAAAAATAAGAGCTTGAATCCCACTTGTAAATAATCCAAGGAACATGACAGGTATAGGAACCACTGAAGGTACTAAAGAAACAAGAACAGCAACGACTAATTCATCAGCCAATATATTCCCAAAAAGTCGAAAGCTAAGCGATAA